GCTGTTCATAAGGGCCTATCCGTGAGGGGTTTTGCAGATGTATTCGACCTTGCCCGAGTGGAAGGCGGCAACTTAATCGATCAAAATTTACAAAGAATTTCAAAAACTCCGATGGCTTGGCAAACGGCAAAAATTGCCGTTGCCTGCCGATCGATCGAGGCCTTCCACCAAGAAAACATGGACGACTTCAGATATACTGCGGAGCTTGGATATTGGACGGGTGCTCTCGAACGTTTACGACAACTCGAAAAAGAGGAAAATTCAGAGTCCGATTAAGAACACGGACTTGCAGAACTCTATTTATTATTTAATCGATATTTTAGTATAATAGAATATCGATTAAATAATAATAAGAGGTACAAATAGTAAATCGAGGTACACGTTCTATGACAATTCTTAACTTTCCCTCTTTTTTGGTACCTTTAGTAGGCCTAGTATTTCCGGCAATCACAATGGCGTCTTTATTTCTTTATGTTCAAAAAAATAAGATTGTTTAGAACCGATGGGATAAAATCTCACTCGTTTGGTTTTAGACTTCTATAATAACGCCGGTATTAGTGAAAGATGGTATAAGCAGCTTCCGTCGAAAAACTCTTATATCTGCAGAACCACGATATATGGGTAAATGGAGTATGTGGCTATCTTTCTTTAGTGGGGTCGTACGAAGGATATGTTATTAGTTTAGATCTAATCAATTTAATGAATTATTCCTTAATGAATTACTCTTAAAAGTTCCTATCAAACTAGTGCTAGTTGATGAGAGTTACTTCGGAAACAGAAAGACTAAAGTCAAATTCATTTGGGATATTCTCTCAATTCCAAGAAACTGAAACCAGATCAAGTATGAATTGTCGATCAGAACATATATGGATAGAACCTATAACGGGATCTCGAAAAACAAGTAATTTCTGCTGGACTGTTATCCTTTTTTTAGGTTCATTAGGATTCTTGTTGGTTGGAACTTCCAGTTATCTTGGTCGAACTTGGATATCTTTATTTCCGTTTCAGCAAATTGTTTTTTTTCCACAAGGGATTGTGATGTCTTTCTATGGGATCGCGGGTCTTTTTATTAGCTCCTATTTATGGTGCACAATTTCTTGGAATGTAGGTAGTGGTTATGATCGATTCGATCGAAAAGAAGGAATCGTGTGTATCTTTCGTTGGGGATTTCCCGGAAAAAATCGGCGTATCTTTCTCCGATTCCTTATAAAAGATATTCAGTCCGTCCGAATAGAAGTTAAAGAGGGTCTTTATGCTCGTCGTGTCCTTTATATGGATATCCGAGGACAGGGAGCCCTTCCATTGACTCGTACTGATGAGAATTTGACTGCGTGGGAAATTGAACAAAAAGCTGCGAAATTGGCCTATTTCTTGCGTGTACCCATTGAAGTCTTTTGAGAACTGTGAGAAAATTTCTCGGCAGGAGGGGAAAAACTCACGAATCCTCTGTTTCTATCACGAATTTCTATAACATAACTAAACTGAGGTTTATTCCGAACATGGATTCGAGCTAAAGTAGGCGTATAAGGGAGAAGTAGAAAACAAAACGCTTTTAGTTTTGGGGTCTTTTATAGGTATGTAAATCTACACAATTCAATAATAACAAGAAGTAACAAATTGAAATAATAGATTTCTCGCATACTCAACCATTTAGAAAAAAACTTTCCCAGTTTCTATTTTCTATTTTAAGTCCAATATCTATAAATCAAAATAGAAAAATCCAGACTTGGTGAAATTGAAACTTTAGATTCAGATAGATCGTATGTAAAATTTTTTTTTCAATCGACACGCCTTAATTTATCTGTTTTTGTGCTCCTTACTGTCCAAACAATTGGATCCCTTATAACGATTAAGGATAACTAGCCAATTCCTGCTTTGGTTTGCTGCTCATTTTTGATCATCACAAGATTCTTCAGAAACTTCCCTTAATTATTCGCTCCCTGACTCCTAAGAGTCAGTGAAATTTTTCGAAATATTAGAGGGCCTCGAGTCGACGACTGAGAGGGTTCATTAACAATTCATAGATGAAAAAATGGCAAAAAAGAAAGCATTCACTCCTCTTTTATATCTTGCATCTATAGTCTTTTTGCCCCGGTCTCTTTCTCTCTTATTTAATAAAAGTCTAGAATCTTGGGTTACTAATTGGTGGAATACTGCGCAATCCGAAACTTTTTTGAACGAGATTGAAGAAAAGAGTATTCTCGAAAAATTCATAGAATTAGACGAACTTCTCCTCTTGGACGAAATGATCAAGGAATACGCGGAAACACCTCTCCAAAACCTTCGTATAGGAATCCAGAACGAAACAATCCAATTAATCAAGATGCACAACGAGGATCGTATTCATACGATTTTGTACTTATCGACAAATTTAATCTCTTTCCTTATTCTAAGTGGTTATTCTATTTTGGGTAATAAAGAACTTGGGATTCTTAACTCGTGGACTCAGGAATTCCTATATAACTTAAGTGACACAACAAAAGCGCTTTCTATTCTTTTATTAGCAGATTTATGTCTCGGATTTCATTCGACCCGTGGTTGGGAACTACTAATTAGCTCTGTCTACAAAGATTTTGGGTTTGTCCATAATGATCAAATTATATCTTGTCTTGTTTGTATTCTTCCAGTCATTCTCGATAGCATTTTTAAATATTGGGTTTTCTATTATTTAAATCGTCTATCTCCGTCACTTGTAGTGATTTATCATTCAATAAGTGAAAAATGATCTATGAATATGAAATTCATCGAATTCGAATGTTTTTTACTTTGTAGTTGTACATAAGGAAAGCATTGCAAATCGTCCTTACTTTTTCCATTTCGATGAACCCGGGGGATTGATCCTATAGATTATTCCCATAACAATATTCCAGTCAATAGCAGAATCGTGGATAGGAAACTCGATTAGTAACCTACTCAATTTATTGTAGAAATTTTCCGTATCACTGATTGGACTATGCAAACTAGAAATACTTTTTCTTGGCTAAAGGAACGGATTACTCGATCCATTTCCGTATCGCTCATGCTATATATGCTAACTCGGACATCTATTTCAAGTGCCTATCCCATTTTTGCCCAGCAGGGTTATGAAAATCCGCGCGAAGCGACCGGGCGTATTGTATGCGCCAATTGTCATTTGGCTAATAAGCCTGTGGATATTGAGGTTCCACAAGCGGTACTTCCCGATACTGTATTTGAGGCAGTTGTTCGAATTCCTTATGATATGCAACTGAAACAAGTTCTTGCTAATGGTAAAAAGGGCACTTTGAATGTCGGGGCTGTTCTTATTTTACCGGAGGGGTTTGAATTAGCCCCTCCCAATCGTATTTCCCCCGAGATGAAAGAAAAGGTAGGCAATCTGTCTTTTCAGAGCTATCGCCCCAATAAAAAAAATATTCTTGTCATAGGCCCTGTTCCCGGTCAGAACTATAGTGAAATCACCTTTCCTATTCTTTCTCCAGACCCCGCTACTAAGAAAGATAGTCACTTCTTAAAATATCCTATATATGTCGGCGGAAACAGGGGAAGAGGTCAGATTTATCCCGACGGGAGCAAGAGTAACAATACAGTTTATAATGCTACAGCAGCCGGTATAGTAAGTAAAATCATACGAAAAGAAAAGGGGGGATACGAAGTAACCATAACGGATGCATCGGATGGACGTCTAGTGGTTGATATTATCCCCCCAGGGCCGGAACTTCTCGTTTCAGAAGGCGAATCTATCAAATTGGATCAACCGTTGACGAGTAACCCTAATGTGGGCGGATTTGGTCAAGGAGATGCAGAAATTGTACTTCAAGATCTATTCCGTGTCCGAGGTCTTTTGCTCTTCTTCGCCGCTGTTATTTTGGCACAAATCTTTTTGGTTCTTAAAAAGAAGCAGTTCGAGAAGGTTCAATTGTCCGAAATGAATTTCTAGACTCGCGAATTTTTCAACATCAAGTTCGTAAAAAGACTCAAACTCATTTTATCCCTTAGCGATGAAAAAAATGAAATGCTAAAAAGACCTTAGCTTGTTTATCCTTTTTCTATGAGATGACAGGAAGTCCTTCTACCGCATTCCTAATCCTAGTATGTAGATTGTGAAGAAGACTGTTTGACTTGACCCCGCCTTTCTTGGTTTTTTTATCCAAATTGGGGCGGTGCGACTATCTTACTATTCGAAGATTTAAATGTCCGAAAATACATCAATATCAAGAGTTTTTGATTAATTCAATTCGGCTAGATACTAGACATAAGTAAGCGAGAAATTGCAGGGAAAATGAGGGGAACAAATAATTCTAGGAGAGGTTCTTCGTCTTTCTAGTCTTCGACACAAGAAAAGGAAGTTTCTACACCCCTTTCTTGTGTCGAAATAAGACGGATTCGTGATTCTGTTCGTCAAAGATTTCCAGTCTTAGTTTCTATTTTTCGAGGTGTACCAAAACTTTTTTTTAGATTTCTATTTATTGCGTCTCTACTTATTCTATAATTTTCTATAATTTCTAATCGAATCCAGTGGTGGACCAAGAAAAAAGAGGGGTGAATTTTTTGAGTAAATAGAACTTCTTCAATGAACTTCGAATAAATGACTTGGGATGAGATACTCTAAACAATAGAATAAAGGTTGATTCGTATAGAAAGAATTTGATGAAATAGAATCGATCGAATCTATAGAAATATATAGATTATTTTTTCCATGGAATGGAGCGCTTCCGTCTTTCTTCTCACTTTATTGAAAAGTATTGATAGATACTATCGAGCAAGAGGTGTTCTAAATCAATCGCCGAAATTCCTTTTTCAAAAACATCGGCAGAAAAAATAGAATGGAGCCTTTTGAAACAGCAGAAAACTCTGTTATCCTTTAGACTTCGAACTCGTAAGAACTCAACGGGATTCCCTTCTTTCTTTGTCTCATTTGAGGCCCGTTGAGTTCTTACGCTTTCATGTCGACAACTCAATTCATAGGATTATCACAGGGATGAACCCAATCCGGAATATGAACCATAAAAGAAAATACCTAT